AACTGCCATTTAAAAATTAAGAGGTTACTCATTGTTATAGTTGGATGTGAAAGACATCTATTGGTAAAACGAATCTATTCATTATCGAGTTATTCTCTATATAATATATATAGATAAAAGATATGCAAAAATCGTACAAAATCTTACTAGAAAAATATAATTTAATTTTTTGTTTTTCAACAAAAGTTTATATATCTATGTATACATAGAATATTCGTAAGAAAGACTCGTTTTATTGATTCGTATCTTTATTTTGTGTTCTTTATGATTCACATCTATATCTATAGAATCCACTGTTGTACTATATAAATTTGATTTGGTGAGACAAAGAATCTAAAAAAGATCTTCCTTTTTGAGCTCTGTCCTTTTTTTTCTACATTTCTTTCATTTATACAGAATAAAATACACCCAAGGATTTAAGAACCCTTTAAAAACCCATTGCCTAATGAAAACTTTAATTTTTTCTATTAATTGGTCAAACTTGAGTAAAGAATACTTCCAAATTCCATTTTAAAATTCAAATAAAACTAGTAATTAATTTGTTAAAAGATACACGTTTTGTTAAAAAAAATCTTAGTGATTTTTTTTATTTAATTTGATTTTACCTTACCCCCTTTTGATAAATATAAAAATAAATCTTATATAAAATGTTAGATATTATAGCGTTTCCTATAAATGCCTTTTTTATTGAAACGTAAAATAATCAATCAATTTTATAATTTATAATGAAACTAGTTAATGATTTGAAAAAAACTTACTAAAAAGCGAGATTAGTACAAAATTTTTACCTTAGTTAATCCTATGATTCATATCGATTCATATCATAATCAAGTAATCTTTTTAGTGTAATTTTTTATACTTACTTTATGAATATAAAGTCATCTAATAATAATGAAATTTTTTATTTTCGTTATTTTAATAAAAATCTTAGTTAATAACTAAATTCTCTTTTTATGAGCAAGTTGGTCATATCATTTGCCCAATTGTAACTTCTTTATTTTAATATTTAAAGTCTTTTGGAAAGACCCAGATAATATATAAACTTCGAAAAATATCTTTAAGTTAGTACATCTCTTGATTTTTTTATTGACCCTTTTTGTTTTGAAATTGAAAGGGGGTAGGATCCGGTAAATCGTAAACAATCAATTAAGAATAAAAAACTTTTTTATGGAACAGACATATCAATATGCGTGGATAATTCCTTTCCTTCCACTTCCAGTTCCTATTTTAATAGGAGCGGGACTTCTTCTTTTTCCGTCGGCAACAAAAAGTCTTCGTCGTATGTGGGCTTTTCAAAGTGTTTTTTTGTTAAGTATAGTCATGCTTTTTTCTATCAATCTGTCTATTCAGCAAATAAATGGCAGTTCTATCTATCAATATGTATGGTCTTGGATCATCAATAATGATTTTTCTTTAGAATTCGGTTACTTGATCGATCCGCTTACTTCTATTATGTCAATATTGATTACTACTATTGGAATTATGGTTCTTATTTATAGTGATAATTATATGTCTTATGATCAAGGATATTTGAGATTTTTTGCTTATATGAGTTTTTTCAGTACTTCTATGTTAGGATTAGTTACTAGTTCTAATTTGATACAAATTTATATTTTTTGGGAATTGGTAGGAATGTGTTCATATCTATTAATAGGGTTTTGGTTCACACGGCCTGTTGCTGCAAATGCTTGCCAAAAGGCATTTGTAACTAATCGCGTTGGGGATTTTGGTTTATTATTAGGAATTTTAGGTTTTTATTGGATAACAGGGAGTTTCGAATTTCGAGATTTATTCAAAATATTCAATAACTTGATTTCTAATAATCATAATGAAGTCAATTTTTTATTTGTTACTTTCTGTGCCGTTCTATTATTTGCCGGTGCAGTTGCTAAATCTGCACAATTTCCCCTTCATGTATGGTTACCGGATGCCATGGAGGGACCTACTCCTATTTCGGCTCTTATACATGCTGCTACTATGGTAGCTGCGGGAATTTTTCTTGTAGCTCGGCTTATTCCTCTTTTCATAGTTATTCCTCATATAATGAATTTCATCTCTTTGGTAGGAGTAATAACAATATTATTCGGAGCAACTTTTGCCCTTGCTCAAAAAGACATTAAGAGAGGTTTAGCCTATTCCACAATGTCTCAATTGGGTTATATGATGTTAGCTCTAGGTATGGGGTCTTATCGAAGTGCTTTATTTCATTTGATTACTCATGCTTATTCGAAAGCATTATTATTTTTAGGATCTGGATCCGTTATTCATTCAATGGAAACTCTTGTTGGATATTCTCCAAATAAAAGTCAGAATATGGTTTTTATGGGGGGTTTAACAAAGCATGTCCCAATTACCAAAACCGCTTTTTTATTAGGTACACTTTCTCTTTGTGGTATTCCGCCTCTTGCTTGTTTTTGGTCCAAAGATGAAATTCTTAATGATACTTGGTTGTATTCACCAATTTTCGCAATAATAGCTTGGTTTACAGCGGGATTAACCG